ACTACACTTAGATTTATTGGATTTGTTGCTAAAATATCGGTATTAAATCCAAAACCCCCGGCGGATGGCCAGTGACCCAAGGAAACGAAGGAATCCGTTACATTTTTCATATGATCTCCTCTTATAGATAGGACTAACAAAATTGAATATAGCTCTTTTTGTATTACCTTACCCCTTTTTTTTATTAATTTCCTTATTTCTCAATTGATTTCTTTATTTCAATTCAAGTTCCCAATCAGAAAGAAAATACTTAAATTAAACTTAAGTAGTTTAGTATTAGGTTCCAGGTCTCATGTCAATTGCTAAATACCGCATTTGTTGCAAGGCTTCCTAACCTAAAAACAAAAGGGTTTCCGTTGGACTAAGAGCGGGAAGGAAGAAAGCGAGTGGATCTGCCAATTCCTGATCCTCAAATTAGTCCTTCCCATGGGGAGTATTGTCTCAACGAATAATTGAAAATTATTTTATTGTAGGAGTTAAATCTTGATATAATTTGAAAAAGCAAGCGACAAAACCCAGGTAATACAATAATAAAAAAAAAAAAAACTTTCACATTTCTAGGATTAACCTAAACAAAAGGATTTGCAAATAAAAGTGCTAATGCCACGACCAGGCCATAAATTGTTAAAGCTTCCATAAAAGCCAGACTTAGCAATAAAGTACCTCGTATTTTACCCTCTGCCTCTGGTTGTCTCGCGATACCTTCTACGGCTTGTCCTGCAGCAGTACCTTGACCAACTCCAGGTCCAATAGAAGCCAGCCCTACGGCCAATCCAGCAGCAATAACGGAAGCGGCAGAAATCAGTGGATTCATGGTAAGCTCCTCACAAAAATAAAGAAATGGTTAATGATACAATCAACCAATGAATTCTGACTTATTATTCCTTCCATTACTAAAGTCGATCCGGTCGAAATAGCTAAGACCTACGAATTAAAGTAATGAGATTGTTAAATCATCAGAACTACTTCGATATTTCATTTTATATTCCTATCCATGGAGTCTTTATCAATCCATAAGGCTCTAATTCTTTTATTTCTTTATTCCGAGCCATTTTTTCAATTCCATTATTTCAATTCTTCACGCTTTCTCTTCTATATGCCATGCCCAATTTCGTCTGTTTATTCATTCGTTCCAGACGAAACAGAAAGACTTATATGGAAACCCCCATCTAAATTCACGGTGTGGTAGGTAGGAAAAGAAATAAGAAAAGAAATAAAATATGAATTGTTTCTATATAACTAGTAAATATCTAATATCACATATACATGTCTTTCTTCCATACCGTAAACCAAACATTTGGATTTTCTATTCACTCGGATTCTGGAATTTTTCTTTGAAACATGCATAAGAATTGGTTTATAGCCATTACATATACTTAGGTTGACCCCCTAACTTTTTTTTTTTTTGAATCTCTTTCCTTTTTTTTTTACAATTCCAAAATATCGTAATCTTTTTTACTACTACTCTAGATCGTATATACTCTATTTGTATCTATTTTCTGTTCCAAAATAGTTTATCCGAACCGTCCATACACTGTGTTGGGAAAAGCTAAAAAAAGATTTTGTTTGAAAGCTAGTCAATGATGACCCTCCATGGATTCACCTATATAAGCCGCAGCTAAAGTTGCAAAAATAAGAGCTTGAATACCACTTGTAAATAATCCAAGGAACATGACAGGTATAGGAACTACTGAAGGTACTAAAGAAACAAGAACAACAACTACCAATTCATCAGCCAATATATTACCAAAAAGTCGAAAACTTAGTGATAGGGGTTTTGTAAAATCTTCTAGGATGTTAATAGGTAAAAGGATTGGAGTTGGTTGAATGTATTTACCGAAATAACCCAATCCCTTTTTTGTAAGACCCGCATAGAAATATGCCATTGACGTCGGTAAAGCTAAAGCAACAGTAGTATTTATATCATTCGTGGGTGCGGCTAACTCCCCGTGGGGTAACTGTAAGATTTTCCGAGGTAAAAGAGCCCCTGACCAGTTAGAAACAAAAATAAATAAGAACATAGTCCCAATAAAGGGCACCCAAGGACCATATTCTTCTCCAATTTGAGTTTTACTCAAGTCCCGAATGAATTCAAGGACATATTCGAAGAAATTCTGACCATCAGTAGGAATGGTTTGTGGATTTCGAACAGCTATAGCGGCTGAACCTAGTAAGATAGCCATTACAACCCAAGAAGTAATAAGTACTTGGGCATGTACCTGGAAACCTCCGATTTGCCAATAGAAATGTTGGCCTACCTCCACACCGGATATATCGTATAGCCCCTTTAGTGTGTTGATGGAACATGGTAGAACATTCATATTAACCTCTGACAGAACTAGAACTCAAAAAAGGAATTATTTTGATTCGACCATCTCTTTCTCGATTCGCCTACTTGTATATTTTGGATACCAAGTAATTACAAAATATTCCCGGCAAATTTTATCTCTTTTTTTTATATTCAGAAAAAGTAACCGATTCCTAAAATCTATGGAGTTCC